TCCTTCGAAAAGTATTTCTCCATAATGACCATGAACAGTTGCTCCTGGAGTGGTCAAATAAGACTTCGCCGACCTTATTACAACAGAGTCAATTTGAACAATTATAACTTGACCTGATTTTAGGTGTGGTCCATGTTTGGCTATACATACATTTTCGCAAAAAAACTGTCCAAGGGTAATTATTGTGGATTTTTTTTCGCAATAATTATGATGGGGAAAATGCCAATTCAAGTTGAATGGATTCAAAAGGACGTTACTGCATGGCTTGGAATTATAAATTCTCCTGATTTCGTCCATTAAATAATATTTAAGTACTTGAAAAGTATGTTTTAAATTGTCAAGTTGCAAATATTTAGTTAACGAGATCTGATTATGAGTTTTTACAAGGAAATAAAAATTCGCAATTTGACAGGCTGTTCCTAAAGGTCCTAACGAATTCCTAATTGAAATTAGCGGATTTTTTTTAATTGATTCTTTTCTCCCCTTGTAATGTTTTACATCGGTGAATGGACCCATTTGAAAACAATTAGATGATGACAAAATTATCAAAGATTGAGATTCCTTACTTCTATTCAAGAACGTATGAATAGTTCCTTGATTTTGTCTAAATGATTGTTGAATCCTTTCCGTGGAATAAAATGGATTGGTACGATCTGACCTTTTATCCGAGATCAATCCGGACACTAGCGGACCATTTCTTTTTCTTATATACGAAATATGTGATTTCACTAAGTTTATTCTTAGGAAATCTCGAATCAAACCAGTTGTACTTACTTCAACAAAGGAAGCATGGGCTTCTTCGTTAGAAGAATTTTTGTTGTCTTGGTGCCAGGTCAACACTAAACAAGTCCGAACTAATTGAATACAGGTTCCGGAAATTCCCCAAATAGGTTTGCGATTTCCATAAAGAATATAATTTACAACTCTAAGTTTTAGATTCTCCTTTTCCTGCAACGAATCCTGGGGAAAAAGTGTTTCTAAATTTATACCGTCCGCTATTTCATATATGATTACGGGTCGAAACAAAACAAAATATTTTTTCTTGGTAGGTGTGATCCATTGGACATAGATCCAATTTTTAAATTTTTTTGATTCCTTAAATTTTTTTTTTAGCCTTCCCCGTGGTATCAAGATGCCACTGTGTCGGAATATCTTATTCATCTCTACAGGAAAATGGATATCTCCAGAAAAGATTTTAAGTTCAATCTGTTTTTTTTTTTTCTCCACGCGTACCAATCCGCCTACTCGGCTTCTTGTATTTAAAGCAATCCGTGTATCTACTCCAATAATACTATTGTTTCGTACCATTATGGTAGAAGATTCGGGTAAAATATGCACCTCTTCGGGAATGAAAAAAAAGCGGTCTACTTTCGTTTGGTATTTTGGCTTAAGTTCTTTGACTTCCCCATACTCAATTAAATCCTCTTTTTTGAGGATTGAATGCAAGCCTATAGCCCCGTATTTAGTAATTCCCGAACTCTTTCTTCTGTATTGAGGATCATCAAAATAAGCAAGAATACTATTTCTCCGAAAAATACCATTTATTGGTATTTCAATCGAAATACTGGAACGGGGCAGTTGTTCGTTCTCTCGTTCTTGAATCCATTGGAATGGAATTATGACTCTATTTCTTCGCCTCTTTGCTAATAAAACTAAATCAGAATTTTTGTGGGGAATAGAAATAAATATGAGATTACACTGACCCCTATCTATGATTCGATTAAATTCTGAATAATCGGGAATACTGCTTTCTTTTTTACCAGAAAGACTAGAAGTAACGAATTTGTCTTTCCCTTGATCATTCTTTACTGTATTTACTGAAAAGCTAAAAATAGATTTTCCTTTGGAAGAAAGAAAATAAAGGTTCATTTGATCTTGATCTTTATGGATTGAAAAAGGGACTCCACTGGATCTGTACGAGCCTCCTGATAATATCCATAAATGACTTGTTTTTGGCAAGAGATGTACATTACTATATGTAAAATCAGGTGCATGATATACATCGGTACTCCAGTGCATTTCTCCCTCTGAGTCAGAATAAATATGTTTTCGAACCCTCTCTTTAAAATTTAAAATATATGTTCCCGCGCGAATCTCAGCAATCACTTGTTCTGATTCTACATATTGATCGCTTTGAACTAAAATAAAACTTTTTGGTGGAATAGTCACGTTATGTATAATATCCTCGCTCTCAATAGTTACATACAAGTCTATATAACATAGAAAAGCGGGATGCCCGTGACGTGTACGTGTGGGATGAACCAAATCCTCATTGAATTTTATTTTTCCGTTAGAGGGGGCTCGTACATGTTCTGCAGTACCCCCGGTGAATACTCCACCCGTATGAAAAGTTCTTAATGTTAGTTGAGTGCCGGGTTCCCCAATAGATTGACCTGCAATAATACCTACAGCTTCTCCCAATTCGACGAGGTCACCATGAGTAGGGCTCCGGCCATAACATAATCGGCAGATCCAAGACGTACTCTTACAAGTAAGGGGA